TTTTTCCACTCATTCCTTTCAGGATCAGTCGCGGTCTTACAAACCCTACCGATGGTATGGACGAATCCCTTGCTTCATAAAAATGTGTAAAAGATGCTAGCCGCACTTAAAAGCCGAGTACTCTACCGTTGAGTTAGCAACCCCAATAAAAAACGCGTAGATATAATCAAAATCAAAAAAGAGATACAATTGCACGACACGATAAAAACAGGAAACTAAGAAGAAAACAACGAAAACCCATTCTGAACATAGAAAAGATCAGATGAAAATACAAGAACTTTTCAGATAACAATAAAGTCGAAATTGAGAGACCATCTCCTATCCAATAGGTCAGCCATTGTTATCCTTATCTACTTTCTTTTTGAAAGTCAAATAAAGACTTCTTGTATCAGAGAAAATCCACCGAACCCAGCAATTGCTTTTGAATAAAGTAAAAAAAGCTATGGAAATGGGAAAAATGGATCCGTTTAGACATTATTCCATTGTATTTCTTCGAAACGCGATTGTCAATAGAAATTTGTATATTGAAAAAAAAAAATCCAATGAAAAAAGAACTAAGGACTTGTATTGAATTTTCATTTCATAGACACAAAACAAAAAAAGGATATAGGTGGAAAAAGGAATAAGGTATGAAAAAACTAGGTTTTTATGACTATTAATTAATATCAGGGGAATAAGCAAGCTTAGCTCCCCTTTTTTTTGATTAATTATTAGTATTCGTGATTTCTTTTGATACTAAAGTTCCAACAACGGGAATCTCTGTATCCTTCAAAACTCCCGCCTTCTTTAAAATATCATGAACAGTTCTTGTAGGTTGAGCGCCTCTTTCAATAAAATATAGAATAGCAGGAACATTTAAATGGGTTTGATTGTTTATCGGATCATAAAGACCGACCTTTCGAAGATCCCTTCCTTCTCTTCGGGATCGAACATCAATTGCAACGATTCGATAAACGGCTCGTTGCTTTCGTCCACAGCGTTTCAAACGAAGTTTTACCATAACATTCCTATAGTTTGTTACCGGTTTGTAATTGATTCCATTACAGAATCATGGATAATCATTGGTTTGGTTAAGTGGATACCTAACCATCTATCAATTTTGATTTCTATTCAAATTCGATATGTTAAAGATCGAAATTAACAGATTGAAATTAGAATTCTAATTTCAATTCTTCTTATTAAGAGAATTTTTGAATTCTCTTTTTATTTAACAAATGGAATATTAAGATTAGATTCTAGAAATTTTTTTTTTGAAATAAAGACTCTATCGGAATAGTTTTCTATTTTATAGAAAACTAGATATCGTTCTATCTAATTTAGATCTATATAGAGACTCTATATGTGTAGGTTCTGGGACGAAAGGATTCGAACCTTCGCGTATCGGGTCCAAAACCCGTTGCCTTACCACTTGGCGACGCCCCAGTGGTGTATAGTAGTGCTATACAACGCCGATACAAATATCTCTCTATTTGTATGTTCTGAGACGAAAGGATTCCAACCCCCCCTCTACGTAAAACCCCTAGCGACTTATCCGCTTAGCCAAAGCGACATGACATTTTGATTTCTATTCGCCAGTATAAGTATTATTATACTACGCGTAATAGGCCTTTGTCAACCCTAACCCCAAGATCTATGGAATAGATGAAAAATAGAATGTTTCGGACTTTATTGATCATTACATAGAATTCAATTAAGATATTGTATGAAAATAGGATTTCTTCTATTCTCTTTTGAGAGTTGAAGAATTTTTTTTGTCTACCTTCATTCTATTCATTTTTATCTTCTATTAATAACATCTTAATAACTCAATCAAAATTATCCCCAAGAACAAAAAAGGTTTGTTATGATTAACATCTTTAGTTTTATCTGTATCTATCTTCATTCTGTCCTTTATTCGAGTAGTTTTTTCTTCGGCAAATTGCCTGAAGCCTACGCTTTTTTGAATCCAATCGTAGATGTTATGCCAGTCATACCTCTTTTCTTTTTTCTCTTAGCCTTTGTTTGGCAAGCTGCAGTAAGTTTTCGATGAACTCTTTAATACTGGCCTAGAAAATTGAATAATTTATTCGAAAAAAAAAAATGTGAACAATTCATTAATAAGATGGGCTAAGTCTTAGAGTATGAAGAGCATAAAACCTCGATTCCAAGATTGAAATTCTTGGATAGCCACCATAAATCTAGATCAATCCATATTTCCTATTAGGACCCTTTTGCATTATTGGTATCAAAGTATCCAAATAAAAGAGTATACCTAGTATAAGAATGGGCAATCTATTCTCTTTTTACCAAAAAAAGAATCTTGGAGATTCTATAATGCTTACTCTCAAACTCTTTGTTTATACGGTAGTGATCTTTTTTGTTTCTCTCTTCATATTCGGATTTCTATCTAATGATCCGGGGCGTAATCCTGGACGTGAAGAATAAAAAGATGATTTTTCCTTTTCTTGCTTCATTTTGAAACGTTCTGAGGATTTTCTCTATTCCACATCTTTAACTATTT